GTGCTTTCGAATAGAAGCCCTCTTTTGTGGAAATATTATCCTTGTCTTTGTTTATGTCTTGGATTGGAACAAATTACTATAATTCGTCCCTGCCTACGGATCAATCGACATTTTTCACAAATTTTACGAACAGAGGCCCTTATTTTCATATTTGTCAGTCCTTAACTTAATCCCGAATCTCTTTATTGGAAGAAAATATGGTTTCCTTAAATTTTTAACTTCTAATTGTACCCCCCAAAAAAAATGTTGAAGTTGAAAAAACAGTCTAATTAAATGACTTATACTTCCATTTTTACTTTCCCGTTCGTATACATATAAAATAAGAGTACGTCGAATCCTTTCGGAAACATAGCCTAGAATCCTATTTTCATTATATAAAGGAACCTGGAACATACCCCTGGGAAGTGATTCAGTAATTAAACCCTCATGAATCCATTTTCTTTTTTCTTTTCTTTTATTCCTATTTCATTTAAACCCCCTTCATGCATTCACTAATGTATGAAGAGTGATATTAGAAACCTGTGTTTTCTCTCTTTTTTCACAAAAATGGATAGAAGTTTCTCATATAATTCGGATATCAGAAAGATTACCATATATAACATAAAACTTCTCCGCCGATTCTTTTTAATCGAGCCTCTCGATCTGTCATTATACCTCTAGAAGTAGAAAGGATTACAATCCCCATCCCTCCTAAAATTCTAGGAATTCGTTGATAATTAGAATAGATTCGTAGACCAGGTGTACTGATCCGTTTTAAATTTAAAATAGTTTTATATGATCCTTTCCTATTTCTTCTATACCGTAGAGTTAAAACTAAAAAATATTTGTCGCTTTCCCTATGTTTTCTCACGTTTTCAATAAAACCCTCTCGTAAAAGTATTTTAACAATGTTTTCGGTGATGTTAGTAGATGGGATTTGAACTCTTCCTTTTCTATTCATGTCAGCATTTCGTATAGAGGTTATTATGTCAGCGATGGTGTCCTTACCCATGATAAACGAAAATGATTGTTGCCCCTGACTTTCGATATAATCAACATGCTCCTTTGTTCTATTTTTTATTCAATAAAATATCTAATATTGAATATATTGAATATAATAATATATATATACTATATATATATATAATTATATATATATTATATATATATAATATTATTATTTTTATTATTTTATAATATAAATTTTATAATATAATAATAAATAATATAATATTATAAAATGAAATATTATAAAAATGAAATATATAATTATAATATCTCATATTGAATATCTCATATTGAATTCTATTTTTTAGAAGAATTCTATTTCTAAAAAATAGAATAATTTTTTGATTTTTATTCATAGAATAGAATTCTGAATTCTAATTTTGATTTTGAATATTTATATTTAATATCTTTATATTTTAAAAATTAGAATGTTTAATATATTTATATAATTAAATAATTCATTTTGAATTCTAATTTAATTAGAATTCTATAATGAAAATCATTTTCATATCTAATTTTCATATTCATATCTAATTAAAAATAGAAAGAAAATAGATAATTAATAGAATATTTAATATATATTTCTATTTAATTTATATTTAATTCTAATTAGAATTATATATTCTATATATTAATATTAATAGAATAAAATAATTAATTAATAGAATAAAATTAAAATAAAATAATTACTACAAATATAATAATTACTACAAAAGATATATGTGTGAGACATAATCTATTAATCTATTTCATTCATAAATAATATATCTATATCATGGTCTCGTCTTATAATACCTCGGGTGCTAATGAAACTATTTTAGTGAAATTTAACTGTCTCAATTCCCGGGCGATTGCGCCAAAAATTCGAGTTCCTTTTGGATTTCCTTCTTGATCAATGACCACCGCAGCATTATCATCATACTGTATTATCATACCGTTGTTACGTTTGAGTTCTTTACAAATACGTACAATTACAGCTCTAATCACTTCTGATCTTTCTAAAGGCGTATTTGGTACTGCTTCCTTTATTACAGCAACAACAATGTCACCAATATAAGCATATCGTCGATTACTAGCTCCTATGATTCGAATACACATCAATTCGCGGGCTCCGCTGTTATCGGCTACATTCAAATGGGTTTGAGGTTGAATCATATCATTTTTTTATCTGTTCTTTCAGTCAAAAGGTTGAAGTAAAAAAAAATATTCTCTGTGTTCAAAAAAAAAAAAAGAAACCTACAATTGCAATTTTTTTTTTTTCATCCTAAAGATCTCTTTCCTTTGGTTCGAATTTTTATCCCGAAATAATGAATTGAGTTCGTATAGGCATTTTGGATGCTGCTATTGAAATAGCCTTTCTGGCTATATTTTCTGCGACTCCGCCCATTTCATAAAGTATTCTACCTGGTTTAACGACAGCTACCCAATATTCGGGAGATCCTTTTCCCGAACCCATACGCGTTTCGGTAGGTCTTACTGTAACCGGTTTGTCTGGAAATATGCGTACCCATAT